ACTTCTAGCCTGCTTTGTCTTTAAACGTAACGAGACGAGCTCTCCTCTTCTCGTCTGGGCCTTAACTTAAAATCAAGCGTAACTACCGTGTGTTAAGCTTCTTACGAGTCGATTTTCCTTTAGATGAGTCCAGTCGTTAAGCTAAGGAAGGACTCAAGTCGTAAAGCGTACCTATGGCTTGACCTCGCTGCTGCTGCAGAAACTCCTCTTCAGTCTCAACCGAGACCAAGAGACAAATGGTAATAACCGAACCGGAAGAAGAAATTGCGTATAGATAACATACCAGTCATGAGCGATAGCGAAGCGAATTCAGTTAGAGGTTAGAGTAGGGAAGAGTACCTCGAAACAAGAGATCAAAGTTCCATAAGATCCGCAGATTCCTAAAGTTTTTTACTTATGATATTAACCTAAAAAGGGCATTAGGATTGTTCTGCGAGCCGATCCAACCTAGTAGTAATCGATTAGTCTCGGAGCAGTTCCAATGAAAGAAAGGGAATCTTGACCAACGGTAAATAGGAACCTAACTTTTTGTCGGAGTCCCCTGGGCTATATAGTATTCTTTTGGGAGGCCTGGTGAGATAACCATCCAAACGAAGAGGTAGATAGATAGAGACCTAATTAGAGAGTAGTATTGGAGTGATATCTGGATCCCGGCCCAAGATACAAAGAGAAACTAATAAGGTAAGCTTGAAGTAGAGTTAGTAAATGAAAACAAGAGTTTCCAAAGCGAAAGGAAAGACAGGAAGTAGCTAACCCATCAAGTAGCTCTCCGAGCCTGTACCGATCGAACTGAGAATAAACGCGTAGGTGGAGAAGCAAGTGAACTCTTAACTCTTTCTCTAGGCCCGTTTGGTCCGAGCCCTTAGTCCCTTGAGTAAGCAGATAGGTTTGGGCACCTGTGGTCGATCGATTTTCTAATAGTTCTCGTGAGCTCTCCCCGTTCTGGGGGAAGTAGGCCCGAGGGAACAGTAAGAAAAAACTAGCCGGAGGCTATGAATAGCGCTACTACGCCTTCGACTTCAAATCTAGTCTTCAATATGACATATTGGCCTCGCCTTGAATCTAGTCTTCGACTTGGGATGGGACAACTTGGATCGATTTCCTCAAGACTGGACTCCCCGCAGTATCTTAGCGAATAGGAACCCCAAAAAGTAGTAGTGGTTCAGCGTCCGAGCTGTTCTTCGTTCCGTTCCCAGCTGAAGGGGGATAAGAGCACGGTTGCGAGCGCAGCTACTTTTGAATGAATCTGCTAATCCTGTCTTTGTTCCCGTCCTTCCTGTAAGCAACTCGAAGTCAAGATTCCGGACTTATGACCTTTTGGTCTGGGCCTTAACTGAAGGAAGTAGTTAGTCCTTACCTTACGCCGGGCTTAGACGGAGATTAGCCGTCCTTCACCTTGCTCGAATCAATCCGTCTTTCTGGAACCAACCATGATAGTCTCGAATGGGGTAAGGACTTTCCGCGAGTTTAGGTACCTCGCTGACTTTATTGGGAGCTAAGTCAACTTTAAAAAGCATATGGACAGAGGCACCCCTGGTTAGGATTCAATTCCCCGTCCTAGCTTTGATGCAATTCCCTGTGCCACGACGATCTCCCTTGCCTCTTTGTAGTGCAAGGTCCCTTTTGGACAGAGTTAAGTAGTGTCTCGGCTATAGGAGTTGCTGAATTATGGAAGTGTTGCCCGGTTCCCGCCATGGAACATAATAGGTTTTGGCCTCTTGCGAGGATGAATCTACTAACTCTGTTTTAGGAAGATAAAAGAACTCCCAGTAACCAGCTCGAAGGAAGTCTTACCGAACAGACATAGCAGTAGACTGAGATTAGTCCCGACCGGCAGGGAAACAAGGAGTGGTGCGCCGCGGCTAGCCTTCCTGAATTAACTACCCCCGAAACAAGTCCCCGGTCAGGGGGACAAGCCAGCATCGGCCGAGCAGAGAATAGAGAAAGGTGGTCGGAACGATCAGCTGATCCTACGCCGAGGATGGAATCTTGTCACTTGAAAGTCAAAAAGAAGAGATAGACTGAACTTGACAGCTTTCACTGCGCCTTCGCTACGCTGCTAAATAGCCTTCCTATTCATCTGATTCCGAAGCAAGGGCGGAAGCCGGCCACTTACTTAGAGAACAGGTCCCCCCTTTCAGTTGAAGAAAGGAGTCGGTTCTTTGCAACCGAGCTGGGCGAATCAGGTAAGCGTGTGTACGCGCGACTAATGGAATAGAAAAGGTTGTTTTTCGTGCCAACAAAGAAACTGAAAGAAAGTTGTGAATGAATCATACGATTAAGCAGTCGATTCTGATCTTGATCCGGGATGGTGAAGAAGGTATCCCCACCGGGGGAACCAGGAAGGAGACCCCTTGGAGGATTAGAAACTTGACTCCCAAGCTCGGAAAAAGGAGGGGAAGCCCCTGAACTGAAGCAGAAAGTCAATCCTCACCCAACCTGCGAAGAATCTGAGGGTGTCCTCAAAAAGAAATCGTACTTCACCAAAGAAAAAAAAGGG